TATTTGTAAAAGTGACAAAATAGATTGCCTTTTTGATATTTCAAAAATTTCAAAAAAAAAAAACGCAAAACAAAAGAGGGGATAAAGTCAAAGTCAAATAGTCTTCTTACGACTATCCATATTATGGATAAAAATGTGGTACAAGTAATTCCAAAAATATGGTATCTGATATAGGTATAAAAAACAAATAAATAAAAAAAAAAGAAAAGAGCTTTTCACAATTTTTTTTAATTATCAACCAAAATTTTGTTCTTTTTAAGAACTTGATATTGATAAATTTACAGATCTAAAAATTCATTTCGGACAATTGAACCTTCTCAAACTGTTTCTTTTTAAGAACCAAAAAGATTTGTGCCAAAATAACGGATGCCAAGAAGAACAAAAGGCCTTGGACACGTAATGGGGCCTGAAGTACTATTTCCGCATCCCCCTGACCAAATCCACCTACATTAGGATTACTTGTTAATGGTTGATCAACTTTGATGGATTCGCCTTCTGAAACAAGAAGTTCCGGTCCTGGAGGTATAATATCAATCACTTGACGTCCCTCTGACGCATCTGTTATGGTTATTTCGTACCCCCCTTTTTCTTTTCGTATTATTTTGCTTACTATACCTGCGGCTGTAGCATTATAAACCGTATTGTTACTCTTGCTCCCGTCGGGATAAATCTGACCCCTTCCTCTGTTTCCGCCTACATATATGGGATATTTTAAAAAGTGAACATCTTTCTTAGTGGAGGGGTCCGGAGACAGAATCGGAAAGGTAATTTCACTATATTTCTGACCTGGAACAGGACCTATCACAAGAATATTTTTTTTAGTGGGGCGATAACTCTGAAACGACAGATTTCCTATCTTTTCTTTCATCTTTGGCGAAATACGATTGGAGGGGGCTAATTCAAACCCATCAGGTAAAATAAGAACAGCCCCCACATTCAAAGCCCCCTTTTTTCCATTAGCAAGAACTTGTTTCAGTTGCATATCATAAGGAATTCGAACAACTGCTTCAAATACAGTATCAGGAAGTACCGCTTGTGGAACCTCAATATCTACCGGTTTATTAGCTAAATGACAATTGGCACATACAATACGGCCAGTTGCTTCGCGTGGGTTTTCATAACCCTGCTGTGCAAAAATCGGATATGCATTTGAAATGGATGCCCAAGTTATTATACATATCATAAGTGATACGGAAATGGAATAAGTAATCTCTTCCTTTAGCCAAGAAAAGGTTTTTCGAGTTTGCATGGTCCAATCATTGATCCTGAAAATTTCTACAATAAAATTAGGTAGGTCGCTAGTATAGGTCCCTATCCACGATACTGGTAGTTACTGAAAAATTTTTACTAAAATATAAGATATAGGAAGAGAATCCCTTGGATGTGATGTATAGAAAAAAAAATAAATTCAATTCAATAGAAAAAGAAAGAGAAAAAAATAAATAATAATATTATATTACAATAAAGATAAAATAATATAAAGAAAGATCCAATAAAGTAAGATTTTGAATATTTTGCTTATGTGTACAAAATAACAAAGATTCTAATGAGATTTTTGGATCATTTTTCAGTCATTCATTGAATGATAAATCACTACAAGTGACGGAGATACACGATTTAAATAACGGAAAATCCAATATTTCAAAATTGTATCGATAATGACTGGAAAGGTGGAAACAAGGCCAGATATAATTTGATCGTTATGAGCAAATCCAAAATCTTTAGAAACAGAACCAATCATTAGTTCCCAACCGTGGGGTGAATGGAATCCTATACATAAATCGGTTAATAAAAGAATGGAAAAAGCTTTTATTGTGTCACTTAAGTTATAGAGGAATTCTTGAACCCAAGAATTAATAAAAAAAAGTTCTTCATTACTTAGAATAGAATAACCACTTACAATAACGAAAGAGATTATATTTGTCGAGAAGTGCAAAATCGTATGGATACGATCCTCATTATGTATCTTGATCAATTGGATCGTTTGTTTCTGGATTCCGATAGGAAACTTTTGTAGATGTATTTCCGGATATTCTTTTATCATTTCGTCCAAGCGAGCGAGCTCCTCGAATTCTATGAATTGTTCTAGAAAAAAATTTTCTTGGATATCGTTTAAAAAAATTTCGGATTTCCTAGTATTCCACCAACTAATAACCCAAGATTCAAAACTTTTTTTAAATAAAAAGGAAATCCACCAGGGAAAAAAAACTATATATATAAGATATAGAAGGGGAATAAATGTGTTTTTTTTTCCATTTTTCGTATGTGAATTTTTAATGAACGCACCTCATTTCTTGATTCTATATGAATCTAATATTTCTATCAAGTATAAGTTCTCTTCCAAGGCTTCGAACTTATGAATCTATTCGCTGTTTTTATTTGTAAGCCAGGGGTTAGTCCTTGAATTTTGAAAGATGAAAGAATACAAAAAAAATAGCCTAAAATAAAAAGAGTACACAAATGAAGAAAAAAATATTCTTTTTAGATATCTCAATTGCTCAATTTCGAAGCAATTCCCCCCTTGCCATAAATGTCCCCAAGAGCGACTCCAAATTCGGATTTAAAGATAAAAGAATTCGGTTCTATCAACAAAACAAATATTTCGAAAAAAAAAAATGGCCAATTTCCCCATATACCCCAGGAAAAATTAAGAAAGATTTTTCAAGAATATTGTGATGTGATAATAAAAAATGAGTGGCAAAAGAAAAATAAGACAGAAAGGTTATCATTGTAAGTGATCCAGACCTTTGCTCATTACATTAAGGAAGAAAAAAAAAAAAGAAAAAGAAACCTCGACTGACGCATGACAAAAGAAAGTAGAGATAATTTGCAAGATAGAATCTACCGATACATAACCTATCAATTTCAAATATTGAACATCAAAAGAGAATTTCTTTCTATTTTATTCCGAAATGCTTTGTTTGGATCTATGAGATGGGTCTATTATTTTGATTTCTTACTTGTTTTGTTATTGGATTTAGTGAATTTACATACGCATAACAAAATTTGCAGATAAAAAAGTTTGATTTTCGAATTGGAATTGTTCCGGATACGTATATAATACGTATTCTTTAGTTCATCAATATTAGTTCATCAATATTGTGAAGAAATTCCAGTTAAGTTATGCTATATAAGTTTTGCTATAAAAAAAGAGGACTCTTGGATTTTTTCACTCCTGCTACGAAAATGCTCATTCTTCAACTCATTTTAAAATACTTCAATTGGTACACGCAAAAAATAGGCCAATTCCGTTACTTTTTGCTCAATTTCTCGTGGAGTCAAATTATCATCAGTACGAGTCAAAGGAACAGTACCTCGGCCTCTGATTTCCATATAAGGGATACGCCGAGCGTAAATCCCCTCTTTAACTTCTATTCTAATAGACTGAATATCTTTCATAAGGAATCGGAGTAAGATGCGACGATTTTTTCCAGGAAATCCCCAGCGAAAAATACATACTATTCCTTCTTTTCTATCGAATCGATCATAACCCCCACCCACATTCCACAAAATTGTGCACCACAAATAACAACTAATAAATAGACCAGCGATCCCATAGAAAGACATCACGATCCCTTGTGGAAAAAAAAGTATTTGCTGAGAGGAAAATAAAGATATGAAACTTTTTCCAAGATAACTGGAAATTCCAACCACTAAAAAACCCAATGAACCTAAAAAAAGTATAAAAGCCCAGCAGAAATTACTTATTTTTCGAGACCCCGCTATAAGTTCTATCCATATATGTTCTGATCGCCAACTCATACTAGATCCAGTTGCTTTTTATTGGAAGTGGGAGACTAGCCCATTTGATTTGACTTTCGATTTTTTTTGTTTCTGTTTCCGAAGTAATTTCCATCAACTCACACTATTTTGATGTGAATCTTTAGGAGGAATTCATCGAATTCATTAGATTAACAAATAAAGTAGCCTCAGCCTATGATCTCCTATCTACACATATATAACATGTTATATCGTATTAGATTATATCATATTAGACTAACTAGATATCCGTATTAGGATCTAAGTCTAGGCCTTGAAAAATAAATAAATGAAATCTACTTCCATCGTACCGAATCGGATCTAAAAAATCTTGTTTTTTTGAACATGAAGAGATAATGAAGCCATTGCAATTGCCGGAAATACTAAGCCCACTAAAGGGACAAAAATGGAGGGTAAGTTGTTGAGAATTGTCATAGAATGGGCACCTCAATTTAATATTTGTACCTGTTTATTTTTTCTTCTAATATTTTTTTCTTCTAATTGGATTTTTTATTTAATTTTTATATTATTATATTTAGATTAGAATATTTCTATTCTAATAATTAGAATCAAATTTTCTATTATTTTATATTTAGAATATTCTATAATTCTTAATTAGATATTATTCTATATCTATATTTAATTTCTATTAACATATTCTATATTTATTAAATGTATTAATTATCCTATTTCTATATTTTCTATTTTTGTTTCATTTCTATTCGAATATTTATATATTCTATTTTGTATTTCTACTATTAGATTTTGATATTCTATATTATTCTTTTATTATTATATTTCTATTTTGATTATTCTTTATTATTATTCAATTTATATTAATATTAATTCTTTCTCTTATTTCATTTCGTATTAATTCTTATCTTATTAATTAATTATTATATCTTAATAATTCTTATATTACTAATCTAATTATTTAGTAATTATTTTAATTAATTAATTAATCGTAATAGTAATTATTCCAAAGCTAATTTTAGAATCACTAAGATTTGTATATAATAAAATTATATCGAAATGAACATATATAATTCTAATAAAATAAAGTCCAAAGAGTATTGAACTAATTAAGTGACTTATTTGTATTTCTACATGAAATATATATGATAATCCACCTATTTTTTATTCTTCTTTATATTATCTTTTTTTTTCTTGTCTTATAACTTTATTTATTTTTTATTTTAGTAAAATAAAAAATAACGAGTTTTTCTGCTTATAAATTTCCGAACACTTCGTTACAATTTCTAATCCGATCAAAAAATTGGGATTTTTTGTTTTTAGCAAAAAGAAGGGATTTTCGCGATATATATAAATATATGAGATAGAAATATATGAGACTCTACTTTACTTTTTTATATTTTTGTATGCAGAAGTAAGAAAAAAAAGATGAGATTCGTTTTCTTTTGTATTATTTACCATTTTACCTTGCCGAACTTTTTTTTCACGTAAAAAAGAATTCACTCTTTTTTCTATCAACAAGAAAAAAGAGTGAATATCGGCCAAAAAATTATCTGGATGATTCTTTACTACAATTTACTCTTATGTCACATAAAAATGCATTCGTGGTGTTTTTCCTTTGATTACAATAAAAAAATATCTGCTCGCCAGAAAAAAAATTAACTAATGTCAATTTAATTAACTTTAATTAAGTTAAGGATCTACTTGATTTAGGATTCAAAGGAAAGAAATCATGGAGCTGAAGTAACTCATTCAAAATGCCTTTTAAAAGATTACGTGGTACGATTGAATCGAATAAGCCCTTATGGAATAAAAATTCAGCCGATTGTGAACCGTCAGGTACTGTCTTATTCAATGTTTGTTCAATTACTCTTTTACCGGCAAATGCAATATAGGCGTTAGGTTCAGCAATAATGATATCTCCCAACATCCCAAAACTAGCTGTCACCCCACCAGTTGTAGGAGACGTAAGGATTGACACATAAAATAACTTTTTATTCGATTGATAATCATATAAAGCAGAAGATATTTTAGCCATTTGCATCAAGCTCAAACTTCCTTCTTGCATTCGTGCTCCTCCGGAAGCACACACTAAAATAAGAGGTAAAAATTGATTGGTAGCATACTCGATCAAACGAGTAATTTTCTCACCTACTACGGATCCCATACTACCCCCCATAAACTGAAAATCCATAACCCCAACTGCTACAGGAATGCCGTTTAGTTGACCTGTGCCTGTTTGAACAGCCTCGATTAATCCTGTCTTTCTTTGATAAGAATCAATACGATCTTTATAAGGTTCCTCTTCGGAATGAAATTCAATGGGATCCAGAGATACCATGTCTTCATTCATAGGATCCCAAGTCGCTGGGTCAATCAAAAGTTCAATTCTATCTGAACTACTCATTTTCAAATGATATCCACATTGTTCACAAAGATTCATTTTTGACTTCAAAAATTTCTTATAATTTAATCCATAACAATTTTCACATTGAACCCATAAATGCTTATATTTTTGAGTTATATCGAGATCATTAGAACTTTCTCTTATAGCCAAATCGCTACCATTCGTGCTAGTTATTAGACTGGCACTCTCGTTTTCACTACTATTTTCGCTTTCACCACAAATATAACTATAAATGTAACTTTGGCTATAATAGTTACTACCACTAAAAATAGAACTATCAATACAGATTTGAGAGCGAAGATAACGGTCAATGCAACTATTGATGTAATTATTCCAACTATAGTTAGTATCATACATATAATGATCATATTTGGAGTCGCCAGTCCTAGACCCATTATTCAGGTAACTAGAACTCCAATAACTAGAAAAAGAACTTTCTAGTTCACCCAGAAAAGAATAATCAGTCTCAATCTCAAAAACTTTATTTTCTATATCAAAATAGATGGAATACCTATCCTTATTACTATCCTGAACTAAAAAAGTTTCATCAACGCTGAAATCCCAAATGTCCCTGACGCCGACTAAATGATCAACATTACTGGAACTCGAGTTGTCACTATTACTCCAACTATGGGTGTGTTTATCTGTATCATTTAGAATCGGGTCTTCACTTATACTGGTATTTTCAAAAGGATTGAAACTATCCATTGATTTACTTAGCCTACACCTGTATCCTAATTCCACATTGGATAAGATCGAATTGAACCACCATTTTTCCATAGAATTTTCTTGCTGCTATTTCCATCAAAATAAATAGATGAATAGTCATTCGATGAAAAATCATTTAACTATTTTTTTGCCTATCAAAATAAGTATATAGATCCAATCAACAGGATTATTAACTAAATAAAGAGTGGGTATTAAAAAAAAAATGATTCTCTTTTCCTTTTTTGTAAGAAACCGGGAGTATGACTTCACTATATATGATATTTTATGAGGGAATCATGTTTTCAATTTTTTTTTTTTCGAAGTGTAAATAGAAAAGTAATTTGTTATATTGTGTCAAATTCGCATCGAGAAAAGTAATATTTCTTTTCTCCTAAAAAAATGAAAAAAAAAAAAACATTTTTTTGTAAAATCTCGTCTATTAATAAGTTTCTATTCCAACACGGAAAGAAAAGGACAATATACAGGATAGGTATAAGAAATTGTGATACTGGTCTATCCGAAACTGGGGAATAAAAAAGAATACACCAATCCTATAGATCCTTAGGGTTAATTGTGGATCCAAGATAAAAATAGAAAGGTTTGAGTTGCTTAGTCTTCTATTTTGTCTTTAAAATCTTGTATTGTATATTTAG